TTAGTTAATAACCCTATTAATTGGATTTATCTGCTTATTCTGATCGGAATATTCAAATCATTTTTTTCGAATGACTACTCATCTATTGTATTTTCATGTAAATTAGGGGCAAGAAAGTTCTATGGAAAAATGGTGGTTTGGTTCGGTCTTGTTTAGCGGGGAGTTAGAATACCGCTGTAGGCTAAGTAAATCAATGTCCAGTTTTGGCCCTTTTGAAAATACCAGTGTAAGTGAAGATCCAATTCTAGATGATATGGATAAAAACGTGTCGAATTGTAGTGACAAATCTAATTACAGTAATATTGATCATTTCGTCGGCGGCGGATCTATTCGGAATTTAATATCGGACGAGACTTTTTTCGTTATGGATAGTAATAGGGACAATTATTCCATATATTTTGATATTGAAAATAAAAATTTTGAGATTGACACCGATCTAAGTGAACTAAAAAGTTCGTTTTATAGTTATCAGGCTTCGAGTTATATGAATAATGCAACTAAAAGTCACGATAATAGCCACGGTCGTTACGTGTCTGATACTAATTCTAGTTGGAATAATCACATTACTAGTTGCATTGATAGTTATCTTCGTTCTCAAATTTGTATTGATAGTTTTATTTTTAGTAATAGTGAGAATTACAGTGATAGTTACATTTATAGTTACATTTGTGGCGAAAGCGGAAATAGTAAAAAAGGCGGAAGTTACAGTATCAAAACTAGCAAAGATGGTAGTATAAGATCTAATAATTTAAATGTAACTCAAAAATACAGGCATTTGTGGATTCAATGTGAAAATTGTTATGGATTAAATTATAAGAAATTTTTAAAATCCAAAATGAATATTTGTGAACAGTGTGGATGTCATTTGAAAATGAGTAGTTTCGATAGAATCGAACTTTTGATTGATCCAGGGACTTGGGATCCTATGAATGAAGACATGGTCTCTCTAGATCCGATTGAATTTCATTCGCAGGAGGAACCTTATAAAGATCGTATTGATTCTTATCAAAAAAATACAGGATTAACTGAGGCTGTTCAAACAGGCACAGGTCAATTAAATGGCATTCCCGTAGCAATTGGGGTTATGGATTTTCAGTTTATGGGGGGTAGTATGGGATCTGTAGTAGGTGAAAAAATAACACGCTTGGCTGAGTATGCTAGCACTAAACTTTTACCTCTTATTCTAGTGTGTGCTTCCGGAGGAGCACGCATGCAAGAAGGAAGTTTGAGCTTGATGCAAATGGCTAAAATATCTTCCGCTTTATACGATTATCAATCAAATAAAAAGTTATTTTATGTCGCAGTCCTTACATCCCCCACCACAGGTGGGGTGACGGCTAGTTTTGGTATGCTGGGAGATATCATTATTGCTGAACCCAACGCTTACATTGCATTTGCGGGTAAAAGAGTAATTGAGCAAACATTGAATAAGACGGTACCCGAGGATTCACAAGTGTCTGAATATTTATTCCATAAGGGCTTACTCGACTCAATCGTACCACGTAATCCTTTAAAGGGCGTTTTAAGTGAATTATTTCGGTTACATGCTTTCTTTCCTTTGAATCAAACTTAGATGTAAGTAGAGCTAGAGTCTTAATTTATTAATTAATTTAATAATTAATAAAAAGAAAATGCAATCCATTTTTTTTTTTGAAATGAAAATTCTGAAATTATAAGACAAGAGGATAAAATAACTAAAAATATGAATAATAAAAAGGTGGATTATCATACATATATTTCGTGTAAAAATGTGTAGAAAGGAGAATAAGTCCCCTTATTTACTTTAAAACCTAAAACATATATATATATTTTTTTCATTTTTTTTTTTTTTTTTTAATAAATACTTATAAAATAAAAAAAAAAAATATTTAAACCTAGACTTATATATTCCTTATTTAAGTATATACTCACTTAGGTATACTTAGTATAATATAAGTATAATAATTATATATATATAATTATTATGAATAATAAAATATCTTTATAACAATAAAAAAATATTTTAAATAACAATATTCTATTTAAAGTTAAAATAGAAAACAATAAATAAAAATAACAGGTACAAATATTAAATCGAGGTACCCATTCAATGATAACTCTCAACAACTTTCCCTCCATTTTTGTGCCTTTAGTGGGCTTAGTATTTCCGGCAATTGCAATGGTTTCTTTATCTCTTCATGTTCAAAAAAACAAGATTTTTTAGATACTATAGGGACAACTATATATACAATTATTATTTTGTTTTAACTTACTTTCATCATACCACCCACATCTATTTCGTAGAATATGGTATAACATGTGTTTTCTTTCGAGCATAAGCTCTTATGTATGTGTAAACATGATATATGGGTAAATGAATTATAACAATTTTCAAATGGATTGGTATCGAGAAGAATTTCGGAAATATAAAGTAAATATGTCTATATGTGGATATCTATAGGAAATCGTATCAAAGAGAGGTTCTTTTTTTAGTTTTGATCTAAGCAATTCGATTAATTGTTCTAAAAGGTTCACATCATAGTAGTGCTGGTTGATGAGAGTTGTTTCGGAAACAAAAAAAAGTAAAATAAAATTTACTTTTGTTATTCTTCCAATTCAAATAAAATGCAACTAGGTCTAGTGAGAGTATGAGTTGGCGATCAGAACGTATATGGATAGAACTTATAGCGGGATCTCGAAAAATAAGTAATTTCGGTTGGGCTCTTATTCTTTTTTTAGGTTCATTAGGTTTTGTATTGGTTGGAACTTCCAGTTATTTTGGTAGGAATTTTATATCTTTATTTCCTTCTCAGCAAATAAATTTTTTTCCACAGGGGATCGTGATGTCTTTCTATGGGATCGCGGGTCTTTTTATTAGCTCCTACTTGTGGTGCACAATTTCGTGGAATGTAGGTAGTGGTTATGATCGATTCGATATAAAAGAGGGCATAGTGTGTATTTTTCGTTGGGGATTTCCTGGAAAAAACCGTCGCATATTCCTGCGATTCCTTATGAAAGATATTCAGTCCATCAGAATAGAAAATAAAGAGGGTCTTTTTGCTCGTCGGGTCCTTTATATGGAAATCAGAGGCCAGGGGACCATTCCCTTGACGCGTACTGATGAGAATTTAACTCCACGAGAAATTGAGCAAAAAGCTGCTGAATTGGCCTATTTCTTGCGCGTACCAATTGAAGTATTTTGAAAAACGGAACTTAAAAACGAACACTTTGCCAGAGGGAAAAAACTCAAGAACCCTCTTTGTTTTCTACACCATAATTTAACGGAAGTTTGTTCTGAATCCCTATTCGAGCCAAAGTAAACTTATACGAAACAACCCTAAAACGAACATTTCTGTGTCCATAATTTTTTTTTTTGAAATATTTCATATTTTATTTAATAGAATAGGAGTTCTTTCGTCTCGAAATCCGACTAATATTAATTTGAGGTGGGCTCTTTCTTATTTGATTTCTGTATTCTTTCGAGATTCAAGAACTAGCCTAACCCCTATACTGCATCACAAATTAAAACCTCGAAATAGATTATATGGGCTCCATGACTTGGGATAGAACTTATGTGTTATAGAAATATCATTATAGAGTCGACGCATGGTGTGAGTTCATTAAAACTTCAAAAATTCACAGACGAAAAAATGGCAAAAAAGAAAGTATTTATTTCCCTTATATATCTTGCATTTATAATATTTTTGCCTTGGTGGATCTCTCTCTCATTTAAAAAAAGTTTGGAATCTTGGATTACTAATTGGTGGAATATTAACCAATCCGAAATTTTTTTGAATGATATTCAAGAAAAGAGTATTCTAAAAAAATTCATAGATTTAGAGGAACTCCTTCATTTGGAGGAAATGATAAAGGAATATCCAGAAACCCATTTACAAAAGCTTCGCGTCGAAATCTACAAAGAAACAACCGAATTGATTAAGAGGCACAACGAGGATCGTATCCATACAATTTTTCACTTCTCGACAAATATAATCTGTTTCGTTATTCTAAGTGGTTATTCTATTCTAGGTAATGAAGAACTTTTGCTTCTTAACTCTTGGGTTCAAGAATTCCTATATAACTTAAGCGACACAATAAAAGCTTTTTCTATTCTTTTATTAACCGATTTGTGTATAGGATTCCATTCGCCCCACGGTTGGGAATTAATGATTGGCTCTGTCTACAAAGATTTTGGATTTGCTCATAATGATCAAATTATATCCGGCCTTGTTTCTACTTTTCCAGTCATTTTAGATACAATTTTTAAATATTTGATCTTTCGTTATTTAAACCGTGTATCTCCTTCACTTGTAGTGATTTATCATTCAATGAATGACTGAAAAATGATCGAACGACTCCATTTTAATATTTGTTACTTTGTACATAAGCAAAATACTCAAAACCGTACTTATTCTATCTATTCTTTTTTGTCTATTCTTTCTAGCCAGCCAAGGGATTTCTCCAATATTTCAGAAAAATTTTTTCAGTAAATAGCAAAATTATAGATAGGAAACTCTACTAGCGACCTACCTAATTTTATTGTAGAAAATTTCGGGATCAATGATTGGACCATGCAAACTACAAAAACCTTTTCGTCGATAAAGAAAAAGATTACTCGATCCATTTCCCTATCGCTCATGATATATATAATAACTCAGGCACCAGTTTCAAATGCCTATCCGATTTTTGCACAGCAGGGTTATGAAAATCCACGAGAAGCAACGGGCCGTATTGTATGTGCCAATTGCCATTTAGCTAATAAACCCGTGGATATCGAGGTTCCACAAGCGGTACTTCCGGATACTGTATTTGAAGCAGTTGTTCGAATTCCCTATGATTTGCAAGTGAAACAAGTTCTTGCTAATGGTAAAAAAGGGGCTTTGAATGTGGGGGCTGTTCTTATTTTACCCGAGGGGTTTGAACTAGCCCCGCCCGACCGTATTTCGCCCGAGATTAAAGAAAAGATCGGAAATCTGTCTTTTCAAAGTTACCGCCCTACTAAAAAAAATATTCTTGTGATA